CGGATTGCTAATCCGTTGTACGAGTTTTTCGTACCGAGGGTTCGAATCCCTCTCTTTCCGTTTTCATTGATAACTTTTTATTTCCTTTTTTTAAGTTATTTTAATAGTTAAAAATGTGAAAGAGCTAAAATCCTACTAAAGAACATTTAAAAATCGAGCAAGAAAAACAAACCTTATTTATTTTTTATTCTTCACGTCCAGGATTACGTCCCGGATCATTAGATAGGAATCCGAAGATGAATAAAGAGACAAAGAATATCACTACTGTGTAAACAAATAGTTTTAGAGTAAGCATTACATAATCTCCAAGAGTATTTTTTAGGAAAAAAAAAAAAAAGAGAGTAGATCTTCCATGCGTATATTTGTTTTTTAGACTGCGTACCCTACTATATTTTAGTATAGTATATATATATATATATATTTTTTTTGAAATTGCCACCAAATCAAAAAAAATTTCAAAAAAAAAACACATTATTAATAAAAGGGGATTTAAAAATTACAAAAAAATTTTATTTTATATCCATAAAAAAATTTTATTTTATATCCATAATTAGACATTTTGGAAGACTCCAAGAGGTCTTCCAATGGAAAAAGGTCATAATAATGAAGTAAAATGTGGTGTTCGGAACTTATCACAGCTATACCAGAGTTTCGCTATTTGAACCAAGGGTTTATACTGTAAGATTTATATGATCTTATTGATTGTTATAATTTTTTTTCCAATAAACCATAAATTTGTCTAGGACGATATTAAATACTATTTAATTCAAAATATCATCGAAAACTTACAGCAGCTTGCCAAACAAAAGCTAAAAGAAAAAAGAGAACAGGTATTACTGGCATAACATCTACGACTGGATTTAAAAAAGCGTAGGCTTCGGGCAATTTGGCGGCGAAAAAACTACTTGAAAAAAGGGTAGAATTAAGACAGATACAGATCAAACTTAATATATTAAGCATAACAAACGTTTTGTTCTTGAGGGTAATTCTATTTATTTCGATTGAGTTATTAATAAGTTGCATTTTTTATAGAAGGATAAGGGAATAAAACTAAAGTAGATAGACCAAAAAACCTTCTTTGATTTGAACTTGCCCAATCAAAAATTCTTCAACTTCAATTCTAAAATCAAAAGTGAATAGAATAAATCATATTTTCATATAATATATTAATTGAATTATATGTAATGATCAATAAATTCATTAGTTTAATTCTATATTTACACGTAGAAAAATTATCTCAATAATGTAATTTATTTGATAGAGATTTAGACTCAAGTTGACGAACAACTAGTACCAATCCTAGTGTTTATTAGTGTCAAAAATAAATGGGGCGTGGCCAAGTGGTAAGGCAACGGGTTTTGGTCCCGGTATTCGTAGGTTCGAATCCTTCCGTCCCAGAGTATATCTGTATGCACACCCAAAATAGTTTAATATTTAGTACAGACTTACTCCATATATATCATATAATATATATGGCATAGAATAGAAAGATTTATATCATATCAAAAAAAATCAGAATAACGTTTATTCTTTTTTGAAAGATCTTCTGTTTATGTTTAACAGTATAATATTGAAAAAGAAAATAAAATTATTATTATTCTTACACCCATTATTTTTATATTATATGGCACTGAAAGTGCTTTTGGCTGGACATCATTTGTTCTGTTCCACTAAAGATCTCATTTTTTTTTTGGAGGGGGGGGGGGTGATGTAAACTCTATCGTACAAGATAGAGCTCGAGCAAAACGTATTTATTCGTTTATCGGAGGCCAGAATCAAGAATTGGGGTTAGTAAAATTAATAAATGGGACACCTTATGGAAATCGAAAGGATCCGATTCAAGCAAGTCTAAAATTCAAATTTGTTGTAATTTGTAAAAACCTTTCGATCAAATCAAAAGTGTATCACACAGGAATCAACCATTAGTATGATTGGGTGATACAAGGAAATCACAAAAAAAGGTATGTTGCTACTATTTTGATTGAAACGATTAAAGAACACCGAAGAGATGCAATGATTCAAGGCAAAGAAAGATAAAGGATCTTAGAGCAAGGAAAAACCGTTTTCAATTGTCTCAACAACAAGAACTAGATTAAAATGAAGAATCAAAATAGATTCGAAAGGTGACAGACAAAAAGAAAGGGGATTAGAAATCGCTCAATAAAGGAAATTGTTTCCTTGGGGAGTTTGAGTTATGAGAGTGCAAATTACAAATGATAAAGTAAAGAGAATTTTTGGTCTAATTGATTTGAGGATAGATTTAACATTAGAATTCTATATCTATACATAAGATAGAACTTGAGTTTTCTTGAACCATATGAGGTGAAAACTTCTTATACGTTTCTCGTGGGGGCTTATCTACATCTATCCCAATGAGCCTTTTATCGAATCGTTGCAATATATGTTCGATCCCGAAGAGAAGGACGAGCTCTTTGTAAAGTGGGTTTTTATGATCCGATAAAGAATCAAACCTATTTAAATGTTCCTGCTATTTTATATTTCTTTGAATATTTTATATTTCTTTGAAAAAGGCGCTCAGCCTACAGGAACTTTCATCATGATATTTCAAAGAAGGTGGGTGTTTTTATGAACCATCACCCTAATCACCAACCAAAATTCAATTAATGAAATATATATATATTTTTAATATATTGTTTTTAATATATAGAAATTAAAGAAGGTGTGGTCCATTTTTATAGAGTTTTGTATAATCTTTTATTTTCCTTTTTTTATGCAATAGAGCGTTTTCAATTTATATAATATTTAATTTTTTATTGCTCCTACATAATGTCATCTTTTATAACGAAAAAAGTCTATTGTTATGTCAATGGGCATTTTTCAGTGGAATTTTATGAACAAATAAGAAAAGTAAAGGCTTAATCTTTTCTTTTTTACTTAGATTGATTGATATTAATTGTGGGGTTTTATATTTCATTTGTTTAATTTATTTATCTGTCTACACTCTATCTATATGTCGCTTCTATATGTAGTGCCAACCCAATATAAACCCTTAGTTTTTTTTTAGTAAATTGACAAATTTCAATTTGAATTTCCATTTTTTTATTGTATTCTTTTCTCAACATTTCCATTTCTATTGACAACAGTCTATCAAATAAATATAATCTGAGCATGGATAAATGAATCTATTTATCTCCGCTCAGATTATATTTATTATATTATGTTCAAAATTGATTCTATAGTTTTCTATTTTTGTTTTGCCTTTTTTAAATGTTTTGATTGCGCCGAAAAATTAAATCAATTTATTTATTGGGATTCCGATTGTATCTATACATTCTAATTTTTTTAGTTCGGGTTGCTAACTCAACGGTAGAGTACTCGGCTTTTAAGTGCGGCTAGCATCTTTTACACATTTATATGAAGCAAGGGATTCGTCTATATCATTCAGTAGAGTTTGTAAGACCGCGACTGATCCTGAAAGGAATGACTGGAAAAAAAAGCATGTCGTATCAATAGAAAATTCTAAAAATATTTCATTCTTTTTGTTTTAATTTTGGACTTGGGCGAAAATGAATTTAAGAAATTGAAACTAAATTTAAAGTTAGGTCGAGGAAATAAAGGGATAGATCCTAACTATAGGTTCCAATTATAGGAAAAGAAAAAGTAACGAGCTCCTGTTCTTCATTTTTGAATTATTACCCGATCTAATTAGACGTTAAAACTATATTAGTGCTAGACGCGGGAAAGGCTTTTCCCATGAGCGTATTATCAATTTGTTTTGAATCCTAACTATTAGCTATCTCCATTATGTAGTAGAAATAAATGTGTATAAAGAAGGCTTTATATTGATAAAGAGATCTTTTTTTATTTAATCAAAAGAGCGACTGGATTGAAAAAATAAAGGATTTCTAACCTTTTTGTTATCTGAGAATGAACATAAACCAATTTGTCGAAAAAAGAAAGGCTAGAGAGTCCGTTTTTGAGTCGTACCTTTTTCCAAGGTATCCTATTATTAATATAATACCTTGTTTTGATTCTATCGTACTATGTATCATTTGATAACCCAATATATCCCGTCCTATTTTTGGTTCAAATCTAATTTCAAATGGCGAAATATCAAGGATTTTTAGAGCCAGATAGATCTGGGAAATATGAACTCCTATACCCGCTTATCTTTCGGGAGTATATGTATGCATTTGTTCTTGATCATGGTTTAAATAGATTGAACTTGTTAGAAAATGTGTTTTATGACAATCAATATAGTTTACTGGTTGTAAAACGTTTAATTTTTCGAATGTTTCAAACGAATCATTTGATTATTTATGATAATCATTCTAACCAAAATCAAGTTTTTGGGTTCAATGCGAATTTTTATTCTCAAATGATATCAGAGGGGTTTGCAGGCATTGTGGAGATGCCATTTGCCACACGATTAATATCTTCCTTAACGGGTAGACAAGTCGTAAAGTTTTCTAATTTACGATCCATTCATTCAATATTTCCTTTTTTAGAAGACAAATTTACACATTTAACTTATGTATCAGATGTACTAATACCCTATCCGATTCATCTGGAAATCTTAGTTCAAATCCTTCGCTGTTGGGTAAAAGATGCCTCTTCTTTGCATTTATTAGGGCTTTTTCTTCACGAGTATTATAATTGTAATAGTTTTATTAGTACAAAAAAATTTCCAAATAAATCTTTTTCTATTTTTTCAAGGAGTAATCTAAGATTTGTCTTGTTCCTGTATAATTCTCATGTTTGTGAATACGAATCCGTTTTACTTTTTCTCCGCAACCAATCTTCTCATTTACGATTAACATCTTCTAGTGTCTTTTTTGAGCGAATATTTTTCTATGGAAAAATAAAGCATCCTGTAAAAGAAGTCTTTGCTAATGATTTTCCGATTGGCCTATGGCTCCTTCAGGATCTTTTCATTCATTATTTTAGACATCAAGGAAAATCCATTCTTGCTTCAACGGATACACCTCTTTTGATGAAAAAATGGAAATATTACTTTGTCCATTTATGGCAATGGCATT